CGCGGGACCACCTACCACTAGTCTTCGGCCGGAGGGGTTTATTGCATGCACAAAAACGCCGGGACGCAGGCTCCCGAAGAGGGAAGCCCAACGAATGTCAGATGCAAAGCCCCGCACCTCATTAAGATCATATTGGCATACTCTCCCAAAAAAAAAAGAGCAGACCCCATTGAAGACGAGAGTGAGGTACAACAAGGCCATTTCTGTCCACCGCCCTTCTCACGGAGCCGTACGTGGACGTTACCGCTCATACAGCTACCAGCCGGCAAGCAGTCAGCCTCCCTCTAAAATGGAAGTATGGATGAATCGACATCAAATAGAGGTATTAGGTTTTTTTTTCAGCAATAACAGGAGCCGAGCTTTTTTCACAAAAACATACGGTACGGGTCCCCCCCCTATCCACGCTGCGCGCCCTTGACATTTATGAGGACTCACTGGCTCCTTCTCCCGTGTACATCACCGCTTATGATAATTCGATAAGGCCGGCCAGCCAGCAAGAGGCAGGCTGATTGCCGATGTCCAAATAGGCCTGAAAAACGCCAAACCTTTTGGTCCACCTTCCATGTCATAGATATCCTCACTTCATTCAACTTACTACTTGGAAAGCCTTGGTTGCGTGAGGCCGGATCCTCCACATACCATCAATGTTTAAAGTTTCCGTTCTGAGGTTCTATTGTTAAGGTCTCTGCCGAAGTTCAACCGGCATTGACCGCAGATTGCGAGAACGTGAGCTTCATGCCTTCTATAGAATTAGGAGGTCAGTTCGTGCCACTAGAGAGTATGGAGATGGCTCCTTCCACCCGGTCCTAGACATCAAGACTCCTGGGTCTCGCCCTTTTGGTCATACCGTTATCATCCGAAGAAAAGAATACCCGAACCGAAGGCTCTTGCCTTGTGTATAAAGCTTATAACTTTGGGAGGAAAAGAGAAAGCGAGAGAAACCCCATCCCTCTCTTTCCAGAGGATTCGCGGCATGTCAAGCCGGTTCTTCGCTTTGGCTAAGATTATTCTGCCAAGCGAGTTTCGGCAAGTACATTGACCCCACACAAATCACGTTCACGAAACAAAAACTACGTTATATATTTATATACGCAATTCATTTCGCCTCACTCGACTCTATATCTAGCCAAAGGTAAAGACTTGCATTCTGTTACTCTGAGAAAGATCCGGTTATCTTATGGTTAGGATTCTTCTTTATCTTTTATCTTCCTTCTTATCTCTGTTCTCTGTGAGTAGCGGGCGGTTTTTGCTGTCAAAGTGCGGTGCGGGTTTGTCAAGGGAAAGCTTTCTGAGCTGTTGATTTTCGACTTCCTTCCCTCGACAACTATTTTAATAATAGATCTTGACTACTGACCATGGGCGGGGTCGGTTAATTTTGTGATGTTTTCTCTCTGGCAACGAGTTTAGTTTAATTTTTCCAAAGATGGAACTCGGCATACGCGTAGGAGCGAACAAGAAGAGTTGTCACAAGGAGCTTTTAGCGTCAACCACAAGAAGCTGTAAAGAGTAGCTTGAACCTTTGCTGCCTGAGTTACATAGCTGACTGCGAGAAGGAAGGTAGGAGGCATCCCCCGGGCCTTACCGAGGAAAGAAATGCTGCTTGCTTTTTGGGGGATCTTCTGCCAGGATACAAGACGGCTGGCAATGACTTCATCGATTCCTTCCTCAGTCGCTGCAGTCACGGATTCATCTGTTGAGGCAGACCCTTTCATTCATCATCTCGCACCTTCCCTACCGGACCTGTTCCCGTACTCTCGGGCCTTCAAACTCGATTTCTGATCTATTTCTTTCTTCTTAGCTTAACTGGCTAAATGGATTTCATTGGCAGTTCGGTCCGATCTGTCGGATTCATATGTATTATGGGCTATTTGCCTTGGTTTAGGGTCCTGATTCAGAGCAAATCACTAATGTCGAAACTCTCGCGGCAAAGCCTCGTGGTTGGGACTTCTTTCAATTTACCGAGTTGAGTTGAATAAGGATAAATTGCTTTTTCAGCCAGCTGACGTAGGGGGATAGAGCTTTCCAGTTACCTATATAAAGAAGTTTATTAAACAGCATTCTAGCAAGTTCACCTATTGTGAATAACGTAGGTCTCTACCGGCTATTACCACATTGGGGGCATCCCCTTCTATTGAATCAAAAGGAGAATCTTCTTTCTTATACTTAGTGAATTCCTTATGCCCTGGGTCTTGGAATCAATACAAAGAATTGAGCCTCACTGACCACTCTTTCAGCTTAAGCACCTTCCTTTCGGGCATTGGAAATAGCCTTAGTTCCAGCGGATCCAGTCATTCGAATCGACTTGAGTTCTCACTAGGCTTGAGCATTCCATAAAGAAGGACGGACAGGTGAATGCTAAAATGCTTCTTCTTCGCTGCCTCACTTCTTTACAACAGGAGCAGCTTCCTAATCGACATCGGTCAGCCAGCACCCCCCTTCCATGACAGAACTAGAGAGCCGGTCTTTTTCCCGCCCTGAAAAGAGTCAAAGTGAAATAGGGAGGGATTTAGCAGCCCAGCCGTTATGGTAGACTTGGATGAATCTCAATCCGAATGAGTGACCAGATCCCTATAAGAAAGAGGTGGATCCGTCTTTGCTAGATCCATCAGAAGCATGAGAGAAGAAGTGAGCCTCCCTTTAGACCATGATGGCCGCTAGGGACTGGTTCGTACCATGCCTGTTGAAATTGAAAGTTCCTTACAGAATACTAGCAGACATGATCAATAGCTCTTACAGAAGGCAATGTAATTGATCAAATGGGGGGGCGCTTCGACGTCTTCAGAGTCAGAGAAGTGGACAAATGCTGCTAGTCTTTTCGACGAATCAACTGTGGCACGCACTTTAATTAGCATTACCTTGTGTAAAAAAAAAGCACTTCTTTTAGTGAGCGAGTTAACCGCCTACGGCCCCTCGATGGTTTGCTTTCAGTTGACTTTTGTGGTTCTATCGTAACTAAAGATGATTCTGTTATTAGGAGTAAGGGCACTTGCTGTTGCCGCTCTTAGAGTAAGAAGATCAGAGCTTAGCTTAAGGTTCACTTTAGGATAGATGGGCCTAGACCTTTTGTTTTGCCTCCTTCCTTCAAAGAGCCGATTCGTGACAAGAGAAGAGCCCTGGAAACGACTAAAAGGCTAGTACCGTATACGACAACAAGACCAACAAGAGTTCCTACTCATACTCTTACTAAAGCACCGGCAACTCCAACTGTAGCAGCGGTTATTGCCAACAGCGTCTAATCCCAGAGCTTCTATTTACTCAAGACCAGATACGCATTCAGTTAGCTTTCTAGCAGCGGTAATGCCATCAAGAGCGTCAAGGCTTAGAGCTTCTTTTCAAGCTGCCTTGCCTATTCTGTGTTTGGGTTAACTATTGATTCAATTGCGACAAGAGCGTATTCTTTCCTTTCAAAGAGGGCATTCGATGCCTATTCTTTTCTTATTGATCCTTACTTTCCCTTTACTTCGTCTAAAAATGCTCGAGAAGGCCTATCTTTAATTTAAGCTAAAAAAAGAAGAGTTCAAGTGGTCTAAGCCCCCAGATCCTGTTTCATCGGCCTTCGGGATATAGAAAGCTTATTTCCATTTTTTTAATTAAAAGAAGCCAAGCCTTAAGGCGACATCTCTTATACAACCTAAGACTAGCATGCAACCCTCAAGGCGAAATGGTTAGCAAGACAGTCAAGCAGTCTAAGCCGGCCTGAAGCCACTCCTTCTCTGAAAGGGCTCGCGCACGTGTGCATATAAAAGAGAGCTAATGAGAGGAAGGGACGCTAAGCTAAGGTGCCGCGGCAAAGTAAGCTTAGCCTTTCTCCGGTCAGCTGATATAGACTCCCCCCATTGGCACTTCTTTGTAAGTTAGCACATCAATGAATACTAAGTCTGTTGTCAAGAGTGAGCACAAAATATGTATGAATTTCCTTGATCCAATTTCCCATCTCAAACTGATGAAAGGTAGTGTCACTTTTCCTTTGAGCGAATTACAGGGCGGAAAAGGAAGCACTCTGATGACATCGCACGTCGAGAAAGAAGCTGGCAGAGGGTATAGTCTTGATTCCGAAGCCGAAGGAGCAGGAGTTTTCAAATGCCACCGGGGAAGAAAGTAAAGGGATGCTCGCTAGCAGGGATTAAAATTCATCCCGTAGGAAGGAGAAAATCTTCTTCTGTTTACAAGTCTTGTTGAAGTGAAGAAGCCTTGACTTGTCTATCCGATTCCTCATCAACTCCTGACCGATGTAGAGAAAGTTCAGCCGAGGTATAAGCTCTTGCTAAGTCGAAGAGATCCGCTTTGCCATCTATGCCGCTCACTCCCCTATTCAATAAATCTTCTCTTCCTGGGGTTGGGGTCATATCTTAGTCTTTTCCTCCACCCGTTGGAGTATTTAGTAGTTGGAGGGGGGAACTTATCTTGCAAGTTTTTACCCGAAAATAATCTTATCCCTTGGTTAGTTTAGGTATTTTCTTATCCCCTCCCATTCAGTCTTATCCTGCTGTACTTTAGGCATTGTTCGCCTTGGACCTGGAAGAGCTGGTGTTGAAGCTCATAGGCTTGGAGAGGTATGAAGTCTTTATACTGCTATCAGAGGAGATGAAGCGGAAGAAACTTGAACTAATCTTTCTGCCCTTTAACCAGCTCCTGCCTTTACCGGATCTAATGTTAAAGCATACGTACCCTTTTGCAGACGAGTCACCTATTAAGATAAGAGTCGAACATCCTCAAAACCTTTTCCATCCAGACGGTAAGCCGTAAAGTGTCCCAGCAACAAGGGAAGTCAGCCTTCTGTAATTAAGACTTCAATAAAAGACTGAAAGATATGATTGATATATTAAATTAGACATTATAAATTATACCACCCTTTCCTAAATCTTTTAAAAAGATATGTTTGATTAAATGAAGACTTCGCTTTAAAGACTATTCTTCACTCATTAAAACTGAATGTTTTATAGCTTTGAGTATTATTTATGATTGAGTCCTTCCCCTCTGGCTAATTCCCTAAGAGAAAGTAATCTCTGAAAGTTGGACTTGAGTGCCATGATTCCTTAATAAGCCACTCGTCTGGCTAAGGCTTTTCCCTACTATTTAACTCCTCGTCCTTTTATATACCTTCCAACCCTTAGAGTGGTAGATGGAAGCCTGCCTGATCGTTCGTCTACTTCCCTAATAGTAGCACTAGACGGAGGTGAGACTTTTCCTTGAGCCTTGATAGCTCCCCTTTGAACAGCCTTCCGAAGAGGCCCAGACATATAAAATAGACTCTCGTAGCCTGCTCTGAGATCTGTTCACCTTATCTCTGACTCTTGTTCCCCTTCTCGCCTCGCCCTATCCGACTGGACACCACATCTCGTCTTCAACTCATTCTGACACTGCGAGATCCTATGGTCACGCCTTAGTCCGAAGGGCTAAACGGGCTGCTTTTGGGCTTTGAAATATGACTCTCCACCTATTTCATTGTGTGCTTACCCCCCTTCTGCGCTAAAAAAAAAGATAGTCGATAACGTAAGACTTTGCTTGGCTTGCTCCGAGCCATCTTGTTAAGGAAGGGCGGCTAGGGTGGGAAATGAAGAAGAATGGAATTCCAAATAAGGAGGGAGATGAGAAGGAAGACTCTTATCTTAGTTGTTGAATGCGAGCCACTACATAGGTGGAATTTGATAAGCTCCTTTAGGCCCGGCTAGCCCGTAGAGTCTTAGGCTTTTTGCCACTTTCCCTGACTGACGCAAGGTCGGGGTCGTTACGAATAGGACACATATACACCAAACCTTTGAAGGATGAGGTTCCAGTTTGCCTTTCCTATTATTTATAGGCTTCCAGTCTCCTCAGAAGTCCGCTCTTCTATCTTCGCAGAATTCACCCGGCTCTCTTACTCACCTTCGCGTCTAGGGCATGATGTCTTTAATTTAAGATGATTCAATTGGTCAATCGTCTTGTTATTCTTCCGGGCCTCTCTACGGGATTGGAAGAAGGAGTTTTCACCCAAATGAGTTAGAGTTCCTCCGCGTGTCATTCTCGAAGTATGGCACAACACTCTGTCGAAAACACGAGGCGGGAGTGCGTCGAAGCATGAATTGACCTAGCGACGTGAACCTTGGGTGAGGTGCAGTGCACTAGCGAGCGACTTCCTTCCCCAAAACAAAAAAAAGAATGCCGCTATCATTATCATGCGCGAAGCTAAGCTTGAAAGGAGCCCGAGCTGAGAGAATAGAGCAAACTCGACGTCACAAAACCAGGGATAGATCGCTCAAGGGAGCAACTCGAGATAGATGCAAGATTCTTTCTCCTGCCCTTCACTTAGAAAGAAAAGTAAATTTTTCAGCACGCACTAATTCCTAAGTTTTGTCGGTCGAATAGCCTTCTTGTGTGACCTTCCACGGGGTGGCAAGCTTTAGAGAATAGGGGCGAGGTCCCCATACTACATAAGACCGTAAGCAGTGGCTCGACGGAGATGGTTCGAATCAAGCGAAACCAAAGGCATTCGTTGGCACCCGAGATGCTAAGGATCGAAGACTAACTTTTGGGATATGGAATAGTACTTTCTGTTTGTGCCCCTTTTTACGACCAAGTCACAATGGCTAGTATCTATCTGGGGATGCGCTGCTGTGGTGACGGACGCGATATGAGGACATGCTGGAGGGCCGTTGCGAGATCAACGCCTGGCTGGGATGGGAGGAACAAAAAAAATAGGGAGCTCAAGGAAAGGAGCAGTTCCTGCCTGGGAACGTTGTATGGCTCGCACGAGAGTCCCTGATGCGGGCCGGCACTGTTCGAGAAAATAAAAGCAGACCATGGGGGACTGACCCGAGCTATAGACAAAGAAGGACTTTGATAGATAGAATAAGGCACTAAGACATCAAAAATAGGGCTACTTCACTATGAATGGTAACATATGAATTGAAACTAATGCGAGGGGTGTCAATTACCAAAAACGACTCGACCACTAACTCAGTCCCGCGGGACATTTCTAACACAAGGCCGAAGATGGATGCGAAGAATATTTTACTCTCGAACCATCACACGGATTCCAACCCAACAGCCCATGATATAGTAAGAACGGAATGGAAGGGCAAAAAAACTATTCTATATGCAGACGTGAAAGCTCTATCGATAGAAGCATTCATTCTAGCCTGCCTGCCTATCTTTTTTTTTAGAGAGGAACGATTCCCTCGTCTGAGAACCGCCATTCACGCACTATTCCTCCCCACTAAAAAGAGCGATTGATAATACCTAAAAAAAAATGCAGAAGTGAGCGTACCCCAAAGCTATCCTCTCTTCCCCTTTTTTAGCTTTAGCCAACCCCATTTTTTTTCACCTTGAATTGGTCAAAGCCAAAAATATGATAATGATAAATAGAAGGAAGAGAGATCTGAAAGATAGGCGGACGACTTGACTATAGTATAGGTCGGATGTTTCCGTGAGCAGTAAGCAGCAGATATCCCCTTATTGATTGAATTTATGAAAGCTGGTGGCCGCCTGTGAATTCTTTCAAGGCAAGGGGCGGCCTGATTC